ACTATGAACAGACGACTCGATCCTGGACCTCTTATTATTATATGAAAGAGCGAAGGCTCGAAACATGAAAAGTGGGATGGATGAGGTTTTTTCCTGGTTCACTCAAAAACGACGATCTTTGCAGTAATCAAAAAAAGACCTGGCTGAACGAACTGGGAACGACATAGATCAAAGGTATGAAGCGAGCAAAGAAAGTCAAGGATAGGCGAAAGAAGTGAAACTGAAAAAAAAAAGAAGGAAAGGAAGCAAAAAGAAAAGGATAATGAAAGCGCCGAGCCATGAGCGAACACAACCACTACGCTATAGGCCAACATCCTAACCCCACATGAATGAGCATACTGAGGGGGATGAAAGAATCTATGACAAAACTAGGACAATGGCACTATGTAAATAAAAGAAACCAAATGAGAACTTGAATTGACGCGGACGGGAACGAAAAAGCTCCCATTGTGTTTGACCCACATGGAACAGTTTAGAGAAGGGAAACTATCAGGGGACTGTAGACTGGGCTGCCTAAGTCGGGTGTCCCCTCCCAACGAACAGTTACTTCAGCTCTTCCAATCTACGAACGAGAGTTGTCTGGCTATTTAGTCTGGCTTTTGAAGCATACTCCTAATGCTTATGCTTCGGCAGCTCCGCAACAGCGAGCACCAGCTCAGGGACTTCTCGGTCAGCTTCAATGTAGGAAATGCTAAAAGCTACTCCCTGCGGAATCCCGACTTTGAATACCAAACTGGGGGAATTGTTTTTGCTGGCCGGCCCACGCTCGGCATTCATTCTTCCGCTTTCCTTCTTTTTTTTATTCTTCGCTTCTGCCTCCACCAAGTCATGAACAACTAACCTCTTTTGAACAATACAGTAATAAAAAAGTACGATGCTTGCAGGTAGGGATCCCAGAGCAGCTTGCTCGGTCTTTTGTTTGAGGTTTTTATTCGTGCAAGAGGAGTACTTAGTATAGGAACGGACCCGAACAGGAGATCACACAGAGTCGTAGAATCACTGAACGAGCCTTCACTGTCCGCCCGGCCCCTATCTTTTCTTTAATCTTAAGTAAAGTGAAGTCAAATCAATGAAGTGAACAGCTTTGTTTGAAGCTTTTCCAAAAAGCTTCTACTTTTTTGTTCCTAATTCCAAAACACAACAATAGACTTGCAACTATAGTATAGGAAAAAGCTTCTCTTTGATAGCGGTCATAGGGGGCTAAACCTCGCGATGTACTTTTCGACCGACTCGCCTTGGAGCTGAGTATGAGTCAATCTTGCCAAATTGGCAACTTGAATGTATGGGTCTGTCCTAGAGAATTGCTCATGGAACTTGCTTTCCAGATCGTACCAACTGTTAATATAGTTTGGAGGGATACCAGAGGTTAGTAAGAGAGTTGGCAAACAGCCTCAACTTGAGGTAGTCCTTGGACCCAGTTTCCCCGCACTGGACCGAGAACCGAGCTATATGCTCAATAGTCGACTTGCTATCCTCACCGGAAAAGATAAAACACTCAGGCACCTTAGACCCTTTTGAAACTGATGAACTCTTCTTTCTTCCTTTGGGCACTCACTAACCTCCTTACTTACCAGCATTGTTTTTTAAACTAAACCAGCTGCGATTCAATGGAAAAAGAGAAAAACCTTATTTCACTTTCATTTCACTTGTGCAAAGGTGTGCTTTTTGAGTTGGAAAGAGTGGCAGAACAAAGAATGAGGAAAAAAGAGCTAGTGAATCCCCCGACTTAAAACCCTTTATCTCTTTGGGAGTTCAATCAATCCATTTGCTTAGTGGCTAGCAGAGAATGGCCCTGGAGCGGCTGTTGAAGACGGCTACTCTTTTTGTTAGATAGTGGCCAAACGCCCAGTTCTTCTGATGTTGAATTGACTTCTTTCTTCTTTTATAGGCCAGGTTAGAGATTGAAACAGCTGCTTCTTTATAAATGTAGCATGAGCGCTTATCTTCAATTCCGGAGGTGCTAACAACCTTACACGGGATGCTAGCAAAGGCAGTAGACTAAGGAATGAAGGGAAGATCCCTCTTTGAATTCTGGTACATTCACCCCTGCTGCAGCATCTGATGCCTGTCTCGGTTAGCGAAGCTGGTGTGTAGTGACTCGTTGGGGTTCTGGGCTATCTATCTACTCCAGCTTTAATCGTAGTTTTTTCTTAGGGGGAAGGGCTTAACAATATAACTGGCTATGCTATGCCTGCTCCTCGAATTGTAAATAGTTCGCTAGCTTGACTTTGCAAAAGGGGCGATATAAAGATTTGAAAATCTTATCCTGGGCTGGAAGATAATTAAGCGAAAGTGTAATTGTTAAATATAGGATCGGGGTGCACTTAAGCCTATAGCTTAAGTGCACGCTAACCACATACATATATATGTAGAGAGTTGAGCTTGAGTTGAGGCCGTCAGTTTTATTCGCCATAATGCTAATTGATAGCATTGAAGAAAGGTAGCGGAACTTCGTCAGGTCGAATTGGTTTGTACAGACACAATGTCCTATTAAAGAGAG